CATCCCCCGAGGGAACCGGACATGATAATTTTTCATCATCCGGCTCGAGCAAAACAAAAATCAAAAGAATAACAGAAATAGATCGATATAAAAAACTATTTCATCTATATCCACACGAATATAATGACTCCATGTAAGAAAGGTTCTATTTTCCGGAGTTCCAACTATTCATTGTGAATTCAGTTCTTACGAGTAAATGCTCAACACCCAAGTGGGCTTATAAATTGGATCATGACCAAATGCTTTTTGGGTTGTCTCATGACTTGTAATTGGTGTCTATCCACACAATATCTCGAGTCTTTTTACATACAAAGGATTTACTTGTTACTAATACAGTCTAGCCTCTATTCTTCCTTAGATCCCCTATTTCACCCCGATAGTATCATAGATCCGGGTCAATGCAAAGGAAATGAATGCAGTTCCATACTATAAATAAATGTAATAGATATAACATCATTTGGATGATGCTGAATCACTTATTCTACGGGATCTTACGGAGCCTGTTGATGCATTACATGGATTCAGGTATAATCATAGAAAGAATTCTCCTTAAGTAAACCAGCCTATCCTCTGCTACGTATACGTAGGAAGACTTACGTGTTGATTGGATGCGGAGACACATTTAATTGTGATTTCCAATGTGGCGGATCAAATCATATATCCGCATGGCCCTATCAATAGTTCAAGTCACACACTCCCATAATCCATTTTCTCTTCGGAGAATCCACTTCAACTATTTGTATCAAAGTATCAAATAAAAAATACTTCGGGGTTGAAGAGAAATATCCAAATAATATGTCTTATTCTTTTCAATAATCCATATTTGTGGCAATGAAATACTATTGTTCCTCTCCGAAATAATAAATATATAATCAATTATAAATATCTATAATCGACCTGTCTTATTTTTTTTTATAAAAAATCCTTATAAAGGACCTGAAATACCCTGCTTACGTATCATTAGGAAATGCATTAACATAAATACGGAAGTAAGAAGAGGCAATACAAAAGTGTGTAAACTATAAAAACGGGTTAAAGTGGATTGACCTACACTAGCACTTCCACGCAATAATTCTACCAAAGGCGATCCTATTACAGGAATAGCTTCAGGTACACCTGTTACAATTTTTACTGCCCAATAACCAATTTGGTCCCAAGGTAAGGAATAACCAGTTACACCAAAAGATGCAGTCAATACACCCAGAACTACACCCGTAACCCAAGTTAATTCGCGGGGTTTTTTAAACCCACCCGTGAGATATACACGAAATACGTGCAAAATCATCATTAGAACCATCATACTTGCCGACCATCGATGAACTGATCGAATTAGCCAACCAAAGTTGACCTCAGTCATTATGTATTGAACAGAGGAAAAAGCCTCTGTAACGGTTGGACGATAGTAAAAAGTCATAGCAAAACCCGTAGCTACTTGTACTAGAAAACAAGTGAGTGTGATTCCCCCTAAGCAATAAAATATGTTGACATGAGGAGGAACATATTTACTAGTTATATCATCTGCAATCGCCTGAATCTCTAGACGTTCTTCAAACCAATCATATACTTTATTGAGATAGGTAAAACAAGGAGACCCCCCCCTCTGAGAACCGTATATGAAAATTGCATCTCGTACGGCTCAAGCAGAAACACACAAATACTGATTTCAACGGATATGTAATATAAAATTGGAAACTTATTAGATACTTGATTATATCTGTCCAAAAAATATGAAAAAATAAAAATCCGGAATCTTTTCTTTGCGATGATAATGCCAATATCAAGTCGGCTCATTTGTCTTTCTTTATATTGTTATAGGCCTCTTGAGTCTTCTTTTCCCCTATCTTGTTTATTTGTGTAGTTTTTTTGCATAAGTCAAATTTACTATTTATTTATTGTTTTATTATTGATAGGAATTCTCTTGTTGAGACCCTATGAATCAATTAAAACTTCAGATTCATACTATAACCCCGATGATTTAACAAAGTTAAAAATTAAGCTCAAAGACTCTCTGAGTAAGAACCGTTTGACCATCACTTATTCAATGACTGGACTAAATGTAACAACTCAACAAAATTCAGAGAAAAAGTTGTCCTTCAGTCAAGGTGCATGATTTTGAAGGAAGAAAAGGCGTTTTATTTAGGCAATCCCCCCTTCTTTTGTTTTTGTTCTTTTTTTTTAGTCCGGTTACGAGGTCTGAATAAATATGAATCATAGTTCAAATATTTCTTTTCTTGATATATTCTATATACCCCTTCCGTGCTCCAGATATTAAATAAATATAAATATCCGACGAGGTAGAATCATCTCTATCAAGATGACAGATCTATTCTCTGTATTATCAATAGGATCAATTATAACAAGTCACACACTCATATTCCGGAAATACCGAAACAAAGGAATTTCACGGTCGAACTACCAAAACGTCCTAGAAATTCGAGTTCTAAGAATTTTTTTTATCGAAAAAATAGGACTTCATAATTCTTATAAATCAAATCTAATTCATTGAAATTCCATCCAATAAAACGGAAGAATTATAAATTTCCAAAATAATAGATAAGAATATTGCAAATAAAGCCATTGCAACCCCCATAAATGGAGTAGTCCCCCATCCCGGAGCTACTTTACCATATTCCGAATTCAACGGTTTCAATAAATCCCCTACAACAGTTCGTCTTGGTCCAGACCTAGAACTGCCCTCAACGGTTTGTGTAGCCATAAATTCTATTTCATTCATTAGTTGAGATCTGTTGACTTTGTATACTATTTTGTTGTAGTTGTAAATAAATGATCTTATTGTAGTTATAGATCCACCGCGATCTTGAAATTATTTAATAATGGAAACAGCAACCCTAGTCGCCATCTTCATATCTGGTTTACTTGTAAGTTTTACTGGGTATGCCTTATATACCGCTTTTGGGCAACCCTCTCAACAACTAAGAGATCCATTCGAGGAACACGGAGACTAGTTGATTGAAGTAATGAGCCTCCCATATTGGGAGGCTCATTACTTCAATTGAGATAATGAAAAATCATTTCATTTTTTAGTTGGAACCTTAGGTGGTTCTCGAAAAAAGATAGCGAAAAAAATTATCCCTAAAGTAGAGACTAACAGAAATGTATAAACCAATGCTTCCATAGATTCGATCGTGGTTTACAATTATAGCTTCCACACCTATTCATTTGGGATACGATCATTTACCAAGATAAAGAAAGGGAAAAGAGTCAAATAAAAAGGGGTAATTCAAAATAGATCCGGCACTTTACTTTATGTAAAGCATAAAATGTAGGCCAGAGCAATGTTGTATCAGACTGCCTGTCTCTTTGTAGTTGGATCCCCAAGTTTTTGGAATGTTCCAAATTCCACTTGAGCGTCCAAATCTGGATCAATACCAGCAAAAACATCTCGGAACAAGGTTCTAGCACCATGCCAAATGTGTCCAAAAAAGAAGAGCAAAGCAAACGTAGCATGCCCAAAAGTAAACCAGCCCCTTGGACTACTACGAAAAACACCATCAGATTTCAAAGTAGCTCGATCCAATTCAAAAATTTCCCCTAATTGAGCACGTCTAGCATATTTTTTCACAGTAGCAGGATCACTATAACTGACTCCATTGAGTTCGCCACCATAGAACTCAACAGTTACACCCACTTGTTCGACACTATATTTTGATTCCGCCCTTCTAAAGGGAACATCGGCTCTCACAATTCCGTCTCCGTCTACCAAAACTACCGGAAATGTTTCAAAAAAAGTAGGCATACGACGTACAAAAAGCTCGCGTCCTTCTTTATCTCTAAAGACGGGATGTCCTAACCAACCAACAGCTATTCCATCTCCATTGTCCATTGATCCCGCTCTGAATAATCCCCCTTTTGCTGGATTATTACCGATGTAATCATAAAAAGCTAATTTTTCAGGAATTTTAGACCAAGCTTCTGATAAACTCAGATTTTCGGCTAACCCAGCGCCAACTCTTCGATATATTTCTTGCTGGAAATATCCCTGATCCCACTGATAACGAGTAGGACCAAATAATTCGATCGGGGTAGTTGCTGAACCATACCACATAGTTCCAGCAACAACGAAAGCTGCAAAAAAGACAGCTGCGATACTACTGGAAAGTACGGTTTCAATATTTCCCATACGTAATCCTTTGTATAAACGTTGAGGCGGACGGACACTAAGATGGAATAGGCCCGCTAATATGCCCAATGTACCCGCTGCAATATGATGAGAAGCTATTCCTCCAGGAACAAAGGGATCAAAACCTTCCGCGCCCCACGCAGGGTTTACAGGTTGTACTTTTCCAGTTAGCCCATAAGGATCCGATACCCATATCCCAGGACCATACAAACCTGTTACATGAAATGCGCCAAAACCGAAGCAAGCGACCCCTGAGAGAAATAAATGAATTCCAAAGATTTTTGGCAAATCCAAAGAGGGTTTTCCTGTACGTTCATCGCAGAATATTTCTAGGTCCCAATACACCCAATGCCAAATAGCTGCCAAAAAACACAAACCAGAAAACACAATATGTGCCCCTGCCACACCTTCGTAACTCCAAATACCCGGATTTGTTACAGTCCCTCCTGTAATACTCCAACCGCCCCATGAATTAGTTATTCCTAAACGAGTCATGAAAGGTATAACAAACATACCCTGTCTCCACATCGGATCAAGAACAGGATCAGAAGGGTCAAAAACCGCTAATTCGTATAGAGCCATTGAACCGGCCCAACCAGCAACTAAAGCTGTATGCATTATATGGACAGAAAGTAACCGACCGGGATCATTCAAAACAACCGTATGAACACGATACCAAGGCAAACCCATGGAAATACCTCTTTATCAAAGATAAATAGACACTATGTAACTTTATCGCATTGGAAAAAACTAAACTATATACTATAGTACCTAAAGTACCTAACCCTTTTCCGTAGATTGTCTATGAGCAAGAGTTAATATTTATTTCGTTCCATTCGAAATAATGGAACAATTCTGTTCGTAGGAACAAATAGAAGCAGATCTATTCTATACCCGATAAGTAGCAATACGCAATGGGGATTGGTCTAATTTTTGAGGAACGAACGCATAAATACTTGTTTATCATTCAAACGATTTATTCGTCAGAATTTTTCTTTATTTATTCCGTCTTCCTCTATGATATGAGTCTTACAATCTATGTATAAAATCCATATATAAACATATATAAAATAGGATAAACAGAAGTAAAATAAAAATTATGAAGACAATAAATTATTACGTTTCCACATCAAAGTAAAATATAGTACTTAATTTTTTCTTTAATTTAATGCCCATTGGTGTTCCAAAAGTACCTTTTCGGAGTCCTGGAGAGGAAGATGCGGTTTGGGTTGACGTATAGTGCGACTTGTGAGACATATTGGGTCATATGGAATTCACCCATTCTCTTTCCGACTGAGATATCTTATGTTTCGCCCAAGAAAAATGGATTGAACCATCAATAATTTGGAGCGCGAAGTACAATTGGATCAATTTATTTTGATTTTGGGGGTAAATAATTTAAATTAGAAGGATTTATGGTTAGCTTGTAATAATAAAATAAAGTATCCAGGCTCCGTTCAGAAAATACCAAATTGGTAATATGTATACGATTATAACTTGTATCATAAATGATTTTTCTACCATAGGAGTTATCTCAAATTGCCAATTAATAAAATAGTAAATATATCGAATAATTTGGCGGAAGATATGAAGAAGTGGGTTCACAAAAACGAAGTCTTAACAAAAAGAAGTGAGTGGTACTGATATCATTTGCCCTATATGCGCAAATAGAATTCGGGCGAATCTTTACCCGGAGTAGAACATGAACCTAAAAAATTTTAAAGGCCCATTCAGGAACAAGAAAATAACATCAGAATTGGAATCTCGATGAAATAATACATCAATGAAAGGTTAGTTCAATAACTTCAGTGAATTCTTTTCGAGGAAAGACAGCAAAACCCGTCTTTCTTGAAAAATGGAAGAACAAGCCCCTCTATTAAAAATAAAAAACTGTTACAGAAAAAGAAATAGGGCTGAAATCGACACATTGATTATTTTTTTCGCAATTTTTTTGAACCGTATGCACCCAAAGGCGCATGTACGGTTCCTAAAGGATACAATTTTGTCCTAATCAACCGACTTTATCGAGAAAGATTGCTTTTCTTAGGACAAGAGGTTGATAGCGAGATCTCGAATCAACTTGTTGGTCTTATGGTATATCTTAGTATAGAGGATGATACTAGGGATCTTTATTTGTTTATAAACTCCCCCGGAGGATGGGTAATACCAGGAATAGCTATTTATGACACTATGCAATTTGTGCCACCAGATGTACATACAATATGCATGGGATTAGCCGCTTCAATGGGATCTTTCATTCTGGTAGGGGGGGAAATTACCAAACGTTTAGCATTCCCTCACGCTTGGCGCCAATGAGTTTTTTGTTTTATTTAAGAAAAAAGACTATGCCTTCGCCATATCGAATATGAATAATAAGTAATAATAGCATGGCACTTTAAGTTCGATACAAACAAATCCTTTTTTTTTTTGTTTTTTCGTAACACAAGATTACGTATCGAAATAGTAGTATGAAACAAGGGTTATTTCCGGATTTGGTCTTATTATTTTGATATTATGTGTCAGAGACCCTTTTCAGCGTCACAAACCATTTTTCTTACACACTAAAAGTTTCTTTCCGCTATTTATGAAAGAAAGAGTAAGAAGATGAAACAAGATCTTTTTTTTTTTCTTATTTTGATCGGATCAAAAAACACCTTGGGATTGCTAAATCACGTATAAGATAAATATATAAAGCAACAGAACCATCATAGTATTTTTGAACTCCTAAAAAAGGAATACGAAAGGAAGGGTGGTAAATAGATTATTCAACAATCTGAATCGAATGGATTCTTTTTGTCTCTCTTCTGTATTTTTCTTCAACAGAAAAAAGAAGGGCAAAGAAAATTCTATTGCAGAGCCGTATGCATAAAAAATGCCTGTACGGTTGTTCAATTCTATCTTTTCTTCTTGGCATTTTTTATCCCTTTCTTTTGTTTGATCAATTATGCGAGATAGAAGAACCTTTCATGATGTTATATCATCAGGGTTATGATTCACCAACCTGCTAGTTCTTTTTATGAAGCACAAGCAGGGGAATTTATCCTGGAAGCGGAAGAGCTACTGAAACTTCGCGAAACCCTTACAAAGGTTTACGTACAAAGAACGGGAAACCCTTTATGGGTTATATCCGAAGACATGGAAAGGGATGTTTTTATGTCAGCAGCAGAAGCCCAAGCTTATGGCATTGTTGATCTTGTAGCAGTAGAAAATACTGAAGATCCCGTATAAATCCATGAATTTCAAACCATAATTCAAATTTTCCATGATTTGATATTAAATATTTTACACCGATAAAATATTAATTCAATTGAATGGAAATAATTCATAATCATCAGGTTAAGATCGATCTAAACCAGCCCATTCTAAAATATATATGATTCAACATGCCAACTATTAAACAACTTATTAGAAAGACAAGACAGCCAATTAGAAATGTTACGAAATCTCCCGCTCTTCGAGGATGCCCTCAGCGTCGAGGAACATGTACTAGGGTGTATGTGCGACTCGTTCAGATCATCAACTCGAACAAACGAGATAATTTTTCCAATATCAATAAGTACAATAGATAGAATGGAAAAAAACTATTTATTTTACTTACTATCTAAACGAAAAATAAAGATTTATTATATACCTCTATTGTGTATAGAATTTATGGTTTCTATTGGTGCAAATCCAATCACCTTGATTTGGGATGAAAAACAATTCCCCATTGGTAGCAAATCAAATGGTTATCCACTAAGCGGGGGAAATGCATGATATTTGAGAAACAACAAAATTATGCTACGATTCTTGAAATAACGGACTAACAGGGTCAGCTACCTAGCCAACTTTCATAATTAAATGCCGTCACTGTATGGATAGCTCTTATTGTGAGAAGACCTATTATTATATAATTCATGGGTAGAGCCAAAGAATGTGAACTGTACAAGTTACTAATAACATTGATTAAATGAGGAAGAGGGCTCCGGTGTATAGAGAGGACCTCACCGTTTAAGAAGTAACCATAGAAACGATGGAACCCACTATTTATTTTATATCATTTTTTATATTTAGTTTAGTATCGGTAGAATTTTTCTTATTTCCAGGTGAAATGATGAAATACCCGAAATAAAAAATCGTGGTTAGGAAGGTCATAGCAGCAAAAGCCATTGGAATTTATATTTTATATATTGGAATAATCCGTTTTGTTATTAATGAATAGGGAGAAGGGAAAAGAATGACTGAAAGAATTGAAATCAATTAGTTATTCATCAAAGTTTAATTTGATTCAATGACCAGAGTTAAACGAGGATATATAGCTCGGAGACGTCGAACAAAAATCCGTTTATTTGCATCAACCTTTCGAGGGGCTCATTCAAGACTTACTCGAACTATTACTCAACAAAAAATGAAAGCCTTGGTTTCCAGTCATCGAGATAGAGGAAGGAAAAAGAGAGATTTTCGTCGTTTGTGGATTACTCGGATAAATGCAGTAACTCGTGAGAATGAACTATCCTATAGTTATAGTAGATTAATACATGATCTGTATAAGAGGCAAGTACTTCTTAATCGTAAAATACTTGCACAAATAGCTATATCAAATAAAAATTGTCTTTACATTATTTCCAATAAGATTATCAAATAAAAGAGATTATCTTATTAAGTATAAGTAATATATATAATATGCAACAATGATTGAAAAAAAATTCCCCGGAGAATGAACTCCGGGAAGATATAATAAAAAGAAATTAAGAATTAAGATAAATTAAGTAGTAGGAATGAACGAGCATGTTTCAATTAAAAAAAGATTTCTTTATTCTTCTCCCATTTTTTCTTAGAACACAAGAATCAAATCTGGATTATACATCTTTTTCGAACAAAGCGTTGATCTGATGTTGAATTCCAATTGAAGTTTTGAGTCAATTGAGAAGTTCAATTGAGGAGTATAGTATGCCTATTTATTTCTGGTTCGAAGACCCGTATTTCTAGGAATCGACTCTGCTCTCTCAAATTGTTTCTCATTATTAAGAAAAGGTAACAAAGATAAAATACGAGCTTGTTTTATAGCAATAGTAATTAATCGTTGTTGTTTCAAGGTCAATCTATTTACTCGTCTAGATAATATTTTTCCTTGTTCACTAATAAATCGACTAATTAAACTCATGTTTCTATAATCAATTCGATCCCCCGACCCAATTGGGGGCAAACGCCTACGAAAAGATCGCTTAGATTTATTAAAAGGTTGTTTGGATTTATCCATGGTTTATTCCTTATCTATAAAATCCTATTTCTTCATTCATTTTAAATTGGACCGAAATAGGATTTTATTTGTATTTTTTTATTTGTGTATATTATATACATATATATTATTATATGATTTTTACTCTTTAGAGGGGTTACCCACACGGTTCTGTTCAACCTATTTCTTTATTTCCCCATGAATCGTATGCTTGTAACAATAACGACAAAATTTTCTCAATTCTAATCGACTGGGTGTATTGTGTCGATTCTTTTGAGTAATATATCTAGAAATTCCCGGCGATTCTTTATTGACACCGTTTCGGGCACAACTGGTACATTCCAAAATAACTCTTACTCTAACATCTTTACCCTTCGCCATGAACCCCCTTTCTTTTGATTTTGGATCGACTCAACTCTTCTATTCTAGAAGAAAGGAACATAAAATTAAAAAATCAATAGAAGTTACCATTAGCTAATTATTACATTATAACGAAATTTTTCGTTATCGTTATAATGTAATAATTAAAAATACAATTCAATTTTTCTTATCCTAATTCCAATATCCCATTTAAGTATCTTCTATGATTTCGCGGGGAGACCGCCTTAGACCCGCAGCATTTCTACTCTCCCAAATTCGATCTTAGATCCGCTCGATGCGACGCTGAAGATCATTTTTTTTTCTTTCCCATACTAAACTAAACAACCAAAAAAAAGATGAGTGGGAGAAGAAATTTGTCACAATTTTTTGTATCTTTAATTTTATTTCTTTTTCCCATGTCAATAACTAGAATGACAAGGCGTCTGGGAAGAAACGATTAATTTCTATCAATAGACCTGCTAAAGACCCAAACCATATAGTACTTAGCACGGGTGCCACAGAGAGATATGTTTTTATATCTCGCATTGGAAATCCTCCTTCTTTATTTCTTTATTGTAATACATATAATATATGATCGTATGCTGTAGTTAAAGATCGCTTGTATTTTTACGCAAATGAACCAGTAGATGAGATTTTCTTGTCCTTAAAAAAAAAGATAAGATGAAGATGACAGACTCTTTTCTCCTGAGCATTGCCGATAAATATTTATTCTTTTCTTCGGTTTTAAATGTATATATATTATATGAGACCAAAAAGAAGAAATGAAATATCAAGAAAATTTCATTTTTTTTTTATGGGTAAAGAAGAAAATAATGATGTGGAAAACAAGACGAGCCTTTTGTACAATGGGACTGTACAACAATTGAAAAAAGGGATGTAGCGCAGCTTGGTAGCGCGTTTGTTTTGGGTACAAAATGTCACGGGTTCAAATCCTGTCATCCCTACCTATTACTTCTCCTATGGGCAGTAACGAGGGATTAATTAATATATTTTAATATATTAATAATAATAAATATTAATTGAGATAATTGAGATCAATTAAAATTAGCCATAATTTTTCATTCAAAATATATTTTTCAGGGTACAAAAAGAATCTTTTTATTTACAGTTGTGTTTTCTGTCATAAAACATAAAAAAAAAAATAAAGCGCTCTTAGTTCAGTTCGGTAGAACGCGGGTCTCCAAAACCCGATGTCGTAGGTTCAAATCCTACAGAGCGTGATTCTCTTCTTTGTTATGCTGAATAACAATAAAATCACTTAATAAAATAGAATTACAACTCAAATTTGACCTCCTCTCCGCAGGAGGTCAATCAAAAAAAGAAATGTTACTCAATTAAATATCCAACTGATCACCGCGTCTGTATTGTAAATATGCAGTTACGAATAATCCTGCCAAAGTAATAGGAATTAGACCTAACACGATTCCAAATAGAAAAACTTCAATCATTTCGATTTCGTTGAGGAGATAAAAAAGAGGTAAGATCTATTCCTAAATATTAATCTGAATCCTCCCTTAATCTCAATGACCCAAAGTTGGCAATTAGTATGAAAAGGAACCATGGAATACTTGGAATCCCAGAAAAATATTTATTTTTATGAGTTGTTTGTTCATTCAATTCATTTCAAATAAGTCGTATCTTGTTCAAACCAATGAATAGAGCTGAAGTTATAGTTGAAGCAGCCAGTAGAAAACCAAAATAACTAGTTATAGTAAGCATGAAAAAACTAAATGAAATATGTTTTTTTCTACATATGCTGATAAAACACTTACCTAAGTTTCAATTTTTCGAGATAGGATCGTAATGTAATAAAAAATACCAATTGAAAGCTCTTGATCGATCTGTCATTATAGACAGCACTAACAAAGATAAAATGAAATAGACAGAAAAAGGAAAAAAGAGATTTATTCACTAGGACACTGACTTATTCTACAATTCTAAATCATAGATTAATTGTGTAACTGGTGATGAGTCTAAAGTAGTTGATACCACCTTCTGCAAAGATAAAGAGTGCCCTACAATCTATTGAAGAAATAAAACCTTTATTTTCTATTTATTTCAGGCCCAACTTGCTTCAGAAACTAGCAAGTTTTATTATTCTTTTTAGTTACATGTTATGTCTTTCCATATCATAGAATTTCTTATGGTTCAGTCAAAAAAAAGGGGAACCCTTGCTTCGGATTTAATGTAACAAAGGTTGCATCATTAATATTGATTGTTCCTGTTTTTGTTTGTTCTCTTTCTTTCATCAAATACTATTTACTATTGTATTATAGTAGTACATTCATTGTATTGTACGACCAATCAATTACTTGAAATGAAAGAGAGTATTAGAGCACAATAATTTTTAACCATGAAAAAGAGTTAAGTTTATGGATTTCACATCTAATTGAATTGTATGAATATGATAAAAATTTTTTATGAATTGTTCTATTAGAATAGTGGAATAGAATCCATCGATTCATACTTTCAAAAAATCATTACTTTCTATTATGGAGTCAGTAATAGAAACCTTATACTAATGAATTACAGGAATTTTCTGTTAAATAAGACACAGTTATCTATATACAAGGAACAATAAAGAAAGGGATTATGTAGCATTTCGTTTTGATACTTATCGAAACCGCGTTGCTGTGTCAGAGGAAGGATAGCTATACTGATTCGGTATACTCTAAATACACCTTCGGTACAATATTGACGATCTTACAAAGATGAATATCAGTAGTTTTCTATTTACTTTACTGATCCCATCTTTTACAG